AAAAAGAAAAAATTAAAATACAAAATAGAAGATATTCCTCGAAGTTACATGGCATAGTTTTGAGTATTTTTTTAATATTAGTTGATTCAAGAGTTGCCCACTCAATTTGTTGATTCGGAATCGTGGGATGGGTCTCTGTAAAAGACGATGAATTGGTTTCTTTTTCTATCCCTGCCACTTGCCACTCATTTTTGTTAGTACCTTCTAGAATACTTGAAGAATCAAAAACTTTCAATTGAAGGTATTCTTTCAATGGGTAGGACATTTTTGCTTATCCTCGTATTGTCCAAAACCAAAAGTGGAAACTTAGGGAAGTGCTTTATAAACATATGTATAAAAAGAACATATTTCCTTTAGCTCCGTCATGCCTACTATAACTAGTTATTTTGGTTTTCTACTAGCGGTTTTAACTATAACCTCGGCTCTATTTATTGGTCTGAGTAAGATAGGACTTATTTGAAATTAATTGAATGAATAATTCATAAAAAGAAACCCTTCTGTGGTATTCCACATATTGTCTAGTTCCTTACGGTATCACGTTAATTACCAATTAGTGGTTATTGAGATTCCTAGGCAAGGCGGATTAATATTTAGGGATAAATATTACCTCTCCTTTTTAACCTTTCAAAAAAAAAAATAAAATTCAAATGATTGAAGTCTTTCTATTTGGAATCGTCTTAGGTCTAATTCCTATTACTTTGGCTGGATTATTCGTAACCGCCTATTTACAATACAGACGTGGTGATCAGTTGGACCTTTGATTAATTAACATCTCGTTTTTTAACTGACCCCCTCCCTTCTTTAATTTCAAATTAAATTCGAGGGGGAGGTCAGGGTCAAATTCCTATTGCTGTTCAATTATTTCAGTTCAGTGTGTATGGTTTTAGATCTAAGACGACAAGAGCGGAATCACGCTCTGTAGGATTTGAACCTACGACATTGGGTTTTGGAGACCCACGTTCTACCGAACTGAACTAAGAGCGCTTTCTTATCACAACGAAAAAGGATGGAAATAAGGCGATTCCTTTTTTATCCCCAACAATTCTTGTATGTGTATACTATCATATATCATAAAATAAAAATTTATGTATGTCAAAAGGAAATCGATCTAAAAAAAAAAAGGATCTCGCGTTACTGCTGCTCTGAGCGGTAATTGGTAGGGATGACAGGATTTGAACCCGTGACATTTTGTACCCAAAACAAACGCGCTACCAAGCTGCGCTACATCCCTTTCAATTGGTCTACAATATCATTGTAAAGAATCCCTGTCTTGTTTTCCACATTCTTATTTTTTTATTCCCTCTAGTGATATGCAAAATGGATCTTGCCTTTTCTTGTTTTTGGTCTCATATCATATACCATATAATAATAATAAATTATTATTTTTCTTGGGAATTCGCAGGCGTAAAGTGACCCATTTTCGGTTTTAAGAAAAAAAAAGAAAATCAAACCTTATATACCGAATCATTGCGCATTTCAATTTGAATTAGGGATTCCGCGCACAAATACAATACAAGTGTCTTTTAACTACATATACATCTCTTACCATAATATATTCCAATAAGGAATACAAAAACAAAAAAGAAGGAGGATTTTCAATGCGAGATCTAAAAACATATCTTTCCGTGGCACCGGTATTAAGTACTCTATGGTTCGGGTCTTTAGCAGGGTTATTGATAGAAATCAACCGTTTATTCCCCGACGCATTGACATTTCCTTTTTTTTCATTCTAGTTATTGAACTGGAACGGGGTGAAGAAGATTAGAGCTAGAATCGAATATTTGTGACTAATCTCTCTTTCCCCTCTTTTCGTTTTTTTGTTTTACAATTAGCTAGATAGAATAAAGAAGGAAAGCGAAAGAAAAAAGGTGCTTCAATCTCAGCGAAACCCGGGTTCAGGCTCCGATTAAATGAATTATCCAGTTAAAAGCAAATAAACAGGTAAAAGAAAACGGAAATCGAAATATGGCTAGGGGCTAGGGTAAGAGTATCCTCCACTACAAGATCCTTAAATGAAAGACTGGACTGCGATTTAGCAATATAGCTAGAAATTCTTGTATTACTTATTATTTCCTATTTATTTACTATATTGATTGCAATGAAATCTTTATTTCATAAGTTTTTTTGAGTGGTTAGCAACTTCTATTTTTTTGTCCCGTGCTTCTTATTCGTTTCGGGTCGGAAAATAGAAAAGTTGGGTGAATCAAAAACCCCAAGGAGGTTCATGGCCAAGGGTAAAGAGGTCCGAGTAAGGGTTATTTTGGAATGTACTAGTTGTGTTCGAAACGGTGTTAATAAAGAATCAAGGGGTATTTCCAGATATATTACTCAAAAGAATCGACACAATACACCCAGTCGATTGGAATTGAGAAAATTCTGTCCCTATTGTTACAAGCATACACTTCATGGGGAGATAAAAAAATAGATAGAGTCAAACCGCGTGCTTTTGTGTCACCCTTCCAAGGAACATGAAAAAATAATCTAGATATATATCTAGATTATTTCATATATTTAAATAAAAACAAATAAATAAATCTAGACAAACCAAATCCTATAATTGATTCTATAAATTATTTTTGGATTTCATCGAAATGGGATTTTAGGGATAGGGCTAAGGAATAAACAAATTATGGATAAAACCAAGCGACTCTTTCTTAAATCCAAGCGATCTTTTCGTAGGCGTTTGCCCCCGATCCAATCGGGGGATCGAATTGATTATAGAAACATGACTTTAATTAGTCGATTTCTTAGTGAACAAGGAAAAATATTATCTAGACGGGTGAATAGATTGTCCTTAAAAGAACAACGATTAATTACTATTGCTATAAAACAAGCTCGTATTTTATCTTCGTTACCTTTTCTTAATAATGAGAAACAATTTGAAAGAAGTGGGTTGACCGCTAGACTTCCCGGTCTTCGAACCAGAAAAAAATAGGCTTACTCTTTCAATTAAATCAAAATTCCAATCCGAACTCAAACACAGATGGATGTTTTGTTCAAAAAATCTGCGAAACAGCCGTGCCGTAAGAAAAAAAAAAAAAAAAGAATTGGGAAAGAAGAAAAAAATAAATCTTTTTTTTTTTATTGAGCGTGTTCGCTCATTTTGACGACTTTATCATATTATTTCTACTCTACCTTCCTCTTACTGGAGTTCATTCTCCAGAGAACTCCGTTTAAAAATTATAATGAATTCCTTCCAATTTCCTTATTTTAGAATCTCATTGGAAATCATATAAAGACAATTCCTATTTGATATAGCTATTTGTGCAAGTATCTTACGATTAAGAACCAACTGCGCCTTATACAGATTGTATATTAATACACTATAACTATAGGATACCTGAATTTCGCGAATTACTGCATTTATTCGGGTGATCCACAAACGACGAAAATCCCTTTTTTTCCTAGCTCTATCGCGATGAGCCGAAATCAAAGCTCTTATTTTCTGTTGAGTAATTGTTCGGCTAAGTCGTGAATGAGACCCGCGAAAGCTTGATACAAATAAACGCATTTTTGTTCTACGTCTCCGAGCTATATATCCTCGTCTAATTCTGGTCATTGAATAAATGAAACTTTGATGAATAACTAATTGATTTCCTTTCTTTCAGTTATTCTTTTCCCCTTTCCTAGTCTATTAATAACAAAACGGATTCTTCGAATTTATAAAATCAAAATTCCAATGGCTTTTGCTACTCTAACCTTCCCGACCACGCTTTTACCTTTTACCTTTTGTCGAGGCATTGGAAAGAAAATAGTAAAAAAAATCAAGTAGTAAATAGATAAAGAAATTGTGGGTTCCGTCGTCTCTATGATTACTTCTTAAACGGTGAGGCCCTCTCTATACACCGGAGCCACTTCCTTCATTTAATCAATTCTATTGGTAACTTGTACAGTTACCACTCTTCGGCTCTACCCATGAATTTTCTAGTAATAGGTCTTTCATAACGAGATAGACCTTATACAGTAACGGTATTTAATTATGAAGATTAGTGGGGTAGCTGACCTTGTTAGTCCGTTCTTGCAAGAGTAGAAACAAGAGTAGAAAGATAATCTTTCTGCTTTTTTATAGTATTTCCCCCGCTTAATGGATAACTATTTGTTACCAATGGGGAATTCTTTCTCACCTAAAATTGCAAATTGAGGCGGTGGAATTTGCGCCAGTGGAAACCATAAATTTTATACACAATAGAAAGATATGATAGATCGATCTTTTTTAGATAGTGAATGGAGTTCTTGTTCTTCTATTCTATCCGATTCACAGGTACTGATCATTGATACTTAAAAAAGGTTTTCTTTCTTTTGTCTCAGCCCATGATTGAAACGAGTCGCACATACACCCTTGTACATGTTCCTCGGCGCTGAGGGCATCCCCGCAGAGCGGGGGATTTGGTAACGTTTCTGATTGGCTGTCTTGGGTTTCTAATAAGTTGTTTAATAGTTGGCATGCTGAATTATCCATTATGGGCTGGTTTAGATCGATCCTAACCGGATGATTATGAATTTCTTCTGTTTATGTTTAATAGAAGATTAAACCCTTAAGAAATGACTGCTATGTTTTATCCAACTGCTACAAGATCAACAAGTCCATGAGCTTGGGCTTCTGTTGCTGACATAAAAGTATCCCTTTCCATGTCTTCGGATACAACCCATAAGGGCTTGCCCGATCTTTGTACATAAACCATTGTAAGGATTTCGCGCAGTCTCAGTAGTTCTTCCGTATCCAGGATAAATTCTCCCGTTTGTGCCCCATAAAAAGCGCCAATAGGTTGATGGATCATGACCCTGATGATATATTATAACATAATAAAACATAATAAAAGGTTCCTCTATCTCGCACGATTAGGCGAGGGAAAGAGATAAAGAAAAAGATAGAATTGAACAACCGTACGGGCATTTTTTCGCATTGCATACGGCTCGCCAATGGAATTTGCTTTTTACCCTTCATCAAACAAGGATAAAAAGGGGGTTCTATTATACCCAGATGGGTAAATGATCCAATTACCACCCTTCTTTTTTTTTTTTTTGAGGAGTTCAAAAATACTATGATGGCTCCGTTGCTTTATATATTTATTTCGTTTGTGATTCAGCAATCCCAAAGTTTCTTTTTTTATTTGAAAAAAAAAAAAAGAAATAAATCAAAAATAATCTTATTTTTTTATTTTCGTACTCTTTCATACCATAAATCTTGTTAAGAACCTTCCGATGTGAAAAAGGTTTGTGGCGCTGCAATAGGTCTCCGATAGGTAAGATAAACTCGGAATAACCCTTCTTTATCTCATACTACTGCTTCGATACATAATCAAATATTTTGAAAAAAAAAAAAACACTCAAAATTTTCATATCGAATTCGAAGTGCCATGCTATTATTACTTAATATTAAGAATTCATATGGCGAAGGCATAGTGTTCTTTTTTCTCTCAAATAAAAAACTCATTGGCGCCAAGCGTGAGGGAATGCTAGACGTTTGGTACTTGCTCCTGCGGCCAGGAGAAAAGACCCCATGGAGGCGGCCAATCCCATGCATATTGTCTGTACATCGGGTCGCACAAATTGCATAGTATCATAAATTGCTATCCCCGGTATTACCCATCCGCCAGGAGAGTTGATAAATAAATACAAATCCTTGGTCTCGTTCTCTATACTGAGATATACCATAATACCAATAAGTTGATTCGAGATATCGCTCTCAACCATTTGACCTAAAAAAAGTAATCTTTCTCGATAAAGTCGGTTGATTAGGATAAAACAGTATCCCTTCGGAGCCGTACAGGCATCTTTTGATGCATACGGTTCAACAAAACTTGCGAAAAACAAATCAATGTGTAGCTCCGAGCCCCTTTCCTTTCTTTTTTCCTCGCGGGCTTTTCTTACGGTTTTCAAGAACGATGAGTTTAGCCGGTTTCCTAGACCTATAATATTCTAATATAAAAAAGCAATTCACTAAACTTATCGACTTATCGAACTAACTTTTCATTGATGTATTTTTTCATCGAGATCCGATCCAAAAATCACGATGCCATTTTCTTGTTCCTGAATTGAATGGGCTTATTCTATTTTTTTAGGTTTATGCTCTACTCCGAGTAAGGATTCGCCCGATTTTGATTTGCACATATAGGACAAATGACCCCAATACCACGTCTCTTTTTTGCTACGACTTCCTCCCTTTTTTAATTCATTTCTTTCATGTCTTCCGCCAAATATTTGACATATTCATCATATTTAGTATTCCGTTGATTAACAGTTTGAGATGAGATCGCTTTTCGAATAAAGGAATCGTTTATGATATAAGTAATAATCATAGATATATTACCAATTGGGTTTTTCTAAACGGAGCCTGGATACCCCATTTTATTGGTCCAGCCAAGACGACCATAAAATTGATTTATTGCTAATATTAATCTGGATGCTTCCTCACGAAATAGATCTCATTGCACTTCATTGCATTTCACGCTACAAATTTTTGATAATTCAATCAATTTTTTGGGCGAAACAGAGGATATCTCGATCGGGGGAGAGAACGGGGAAATCCCATATGACCCAATAGATCTGACAAGTCGCACTATATGTCAACCCAAGATGGATGCTTGTCCCCGGGACTTCGATAAGGTACTTTTGGAACACCAATAGGCATAAAATGAAATAAAAAAGAATAAAGTACTCTAGTTCACTTTGATGTGGAAGCGTAATAATAATAATGGGCTTCGTGTCTTAATACTAATGGCCGTTATCTTAGTTTATACATAGATCGAAGTTCATAAAATAAAGGAAAATTCTTACGAATAAGTCTTTTGAATGATGACCCAATATGGATACATTCGCTCATAGAAAAGGGAATCAACCCCCATTGCGTATTGGTACTTATCGAGTATAGAATAGATCTGCTTCTCTTTTTTCCTACGAACCGAACTCTTCCATTATTACTAAAAGAATAGAACAAATATTAATATTAATCCTTTTTCGAGATAATCCCCTGAAAAAGGGGTACATAGCATAGTTTTTTTCAATGCAATAAAGTTACATAGTGTCTATTTTTTATTAATAAAGGGGTAGTCCCATGGGTTTGCCTTGGTATCGTGTTCATACCGTCGTATTGAATGATCCCGGTCGTTTAATTGCTGTCCATATAATGCATACAGCCCTGGTTGCGGGTTGGGCCGGTTCAATGGCTCTATATGAATTAGCTGTTTTTGATCCCTCCGATCCAGTTCTTGATCCAATGTGGAGACAAGGCATGTTCGTTATACCCTTCATGACTCGTTTAGGAATAACCGATTCATGGGGTGGTTGGAGTATTACAGGGGGGACAGTAACGAATCCGGGTATTTGGAGTTACGAAGGTGTAGCGGGGGCACATATTGTGTTTTCCGGCTTGTGCTTCTTGGCAGCTATCTGGCATTGGGTGTATTGGGATCTAGCAATATTTGTTGATGACCGTACAGGAAAACGTTCTTTGGATTTGCCTAAAATCTTTGGAATTCATTTATTTCTCTCCGGAGTGGCTTGCTTTGGTTTTGGGACATTTCATGTAACAGGATTGTATGGTCCTGGAATATGGGTGTCTGACCCGTATGGACTAACTGGAAAGGTACAATCTGTAAATCCAGCATGGGGTGTGGAAGGTTTTGATCCTTTTGTTCCAGGAGGAATAGCCTCTCATCATATTGCGGCAGGGACATTGGGCATATTGGCAGGCTTATTCCATCTCAGTGTCCGCCCGCCGCAACGCTTATACAAAGGATTACGTATGGGCAATATTGAAACCGTTCTTTCCAGCAGCATCGCTGCTGTCTTTTTTGCAGCGTTTGTTGTTGCTGGAACTATGTGGTATGGGTCAGCAACTACCCCCATCGAATTATTTGGTCCCACCCGTTATCAATGGGATCAGGGATACTTTCAGCAAGAAATATATCGAAGAGTCAGTGCTGGACTAGCCGAAAATAAAAGTTTATCAGAAGCTTGGTCTAAAATTCCTGAAAAATTAGCTTTTTATGATTACATCGGAAATAATCCTGCGAAAGGGGGATTATTCAGAGCGGGTTCAATGGATAACGGGGATGGAATAGCTGTCGGGTGGTTAGGACACCCTATATTTAGAGATAAAGAAGGGCGTGAACTTTTTGTACGTCGTATGCCTACTTTTTTTGAAACATTTCCAGTTGTTTTGGTAGACGGAGATGGAATTGTTCGAGCCGACGTTCCTTTTCGAAGGGCAGAATCGAAGTATAGTGTCGAACAAGTAGGTGTAACCGTTGAGTTCTATGGTGGCGAGCTGAATGGCGTGAGTTATAGTGATCCTGCTACTGTGAAAAAGTATGCTAGACGTGCCCAATTGGGTGAAATTTTTGAATTAGATCGTGCTACTTTGAAATCCGATGGTGTTTTTCGTAGCAGCCCAAGGGGCTGGTTTACTTTTGGACACGCTTCATTTGCTCTGCTTTTCTTCTTCGGACACATTTGGCATGGTGCTCGAACCTTGTTCAGAGATGTTTTTGCTGGTATTGACCCGGATTTGGATGCTCAAGTGGAATTTGGAGTATTCCAAAAACTTGGAGATCCAACTACAAGAAGACAAGTAGTCTGATGCAGCATTGCTCTGCTATTTTGGGTTTCTCGCTTCTGCTTTTATTTTGATTTGTACTTTTTAAATAAGGTATAAGGTACTGGAGAAATCTGGATTTAAATCGCCGCCTTTTTTGATTCTTTTTTTTTTCTTTAATCCGGGGGATGATCCCAAATAAACAGGTATGGAAGCTATAATTGGAAACCACGATCGAATTTATGGAAGCATTGGTTTATACATTCCTCTTAGTCTCGACTCTAGGGATCATTTTTTTCGCTATCTTTTTTCGAGAACCGCCTAAAGTTCCAACTAAAAAAACAAAATGATTTTTTTTTATCTCAATTGAAGTAATGGGCCTCCCAATATTGGGAGGCCCATTACTTCTACGTCAACTAGTCCCCGTGTTCCTCGAATGGATCTCTTAGTTGTTGAGAGGGTTGCCCAAAAGCGGTATATAAGGCGTACCCAGTAAAACTTACAAGTAACCCAGATATAGAGATGGCGACTAGGGTTGCTGTTTCCATTATTATAGAATTTCAAGACCACACTGGATCCATGATAAGATCGTTTATTTACAACGGAATGGTATACAAAGTCAACAGATCTCAATCAATACAAAATAGGATTTATGGCTGCACAAACAGTTGAGGGTAGTTCTAGAGCTCGTCCAAAAAGAACTTCTGCAGGGGGGTTGTTGAAACCCTTGAATTCGGAATATGGTAAAGTAGCTCCTGGATGGGGAACTACTCCTTTGATGGGTGTCGCAATGGCTTTATTTGCGGTATTCCTATGTATTATTTTGGAGATTTATAATTCGTCCGTTTTACTGGACGGAATTTCACTGAATTAGAATGAATTTACAAGAACCACAAAAACTACCTTTTAAATAAGCATTTAGGTATCGGATTTTGATTTTAGTTGATTGGTAGTTCGACCGCGAATTTTTTATTTCTGTATTTCCGGAATATGAGTGTGCGACTTGTTGAATTGATCCTATTGATAGTACAGAACATAGGTCTGTCGTCTTGATCGAGATGGTTTTACCCCGTCGGATATTCATTCTAGTATCTGGAGCACGGAATAATAGATCACGGAGTATTCGAACTATGATTCATACTTAATATTCAGACCCCTTGGCCGGATTCAAAAAATTTTTTCTTTGGAAAAATTTTCAATTGCAAGATTTTTTTTCTTTCAAATTCCCCATTTCTGCTTTTATTTTACTCAAAGTACAAACTTGAATAAATGATGATCCAAGAGTTCTTACTCATGGAATCTTTGGACGTAGTTTGAAGGTTTTATTGAATCATCGCGGTTCTAGTATGAATCTGAGGTTTCAATTGATTCATAGGGTCTTAACAAGAAAATTTCTATCAATAATAAATAAAACAAAAGTAAAGCTGCATTACATACAACTCAAAATAACAAATCAAAGAAAAT